TTGATCTTTGATGAGAGGTCAGATCCCAACAATATCAATCCATTTTATTCTATTTATTCCAAGGCAAGGATTCAACAATCACTTAGTCAAAATCAAGTAACTATTCGTACGTTGTTGAATAGGAATAAGGACTCTCAATCTTTGATAATTTTGTCATTATCTAATTGTTTTCGAATGGGTCCATTCAACGATGCAAAATATTACAATGTAATAAAAAAAGAATCAATGAAAAGAGATACTCTAATTCCAATTAGGAATTCGTTGGGGCCTTTAGGATTAGGAAGAGCCTCTAAAAGTAAGAATTTTGATTCATTTTACCATTTAATAACTTATAATCAGATCTCGGTAACTAAATATTTACAACTTGACAATTTAAAACAGACTTTTCAGGTACTTAAATATTATTTAATAGATGAAAATGGTAGAATTCATAATCCCGATCCATGCAGTAACACCGTTTTGAATCCATTCAATTTGAATTGGCGTTTTCTCCATCATAATTATTGTGAAGAAACATCTACAATAATTAGCCTTGGGCAGTTTATTTGTGAAAATGTATGTATAGCGAAAAACGGACCGCACCTAAAATCGGGTCAAGTTCTAATTGTTCAAATTGACTCTGTAGTAATAAGATCAGCTAAACCTTATTTGGCCACTCTGGGAGCAACTGTTCATGGTCATTATGGAGAAATCCTTTACGAAGGAGATACGTTAGTTACATTTATATATGAAAAGTCGAGATCTGGAGATATAACCCAAGGTCTTCCAAAAGTGGAACAAGTGTTAGAAGTTCGTTCGATTGATTCAATATCGATGAACCTAGAAAAGAGGATTGAGGGTTGGAACGAGCGCATAGCAAAAATTCTTGGAATTCCTTGGGGATTCTTGATTGGTGCTGAGCTAACTATAGTACAAAGTCGTATCTCTTTGGTTAATAAGATCCAAAAAGTTTATCGATCTCAGGGGGTGCAGATTCATAATCGGCATATAGAGATTATTGTGCGTCAAATAACATCAAAAGGGTTGGTTTCAGAAGATAGAATGTCTAATGTTTTTTCACCCGGAGAACTAATTGAATTGTTGCGGGCGGAACGAACAGGGCGTGCTTTGGAAGAAGCAATCTGTTACCGAGCCATCTTATTGGGAATAACGAAAGCATCTCTAAATACTCAAAGTTTCATATCCGAAGCGAGTTTTCAAGAAACTGCTAGAGTTTTAGCAAAAGCCGCTCTCCGGGGTCGTATCGATTGGTTGAAAGGTCTGAAAGAGAACGTTGTTCTCGGGGGGATGGTACCCGTTGGTACTGGATTCAAAGGATTAGTACAACGTTCAAGGCAACTTAACAACATTCCTTTGGAAAAAAAAAAAGAATGATTTATTCGAGGTGAAAATGAGAGATATGTTGTTCTACCACAGAGAATTATTTGATTTTTTCATTTCAAAGAATTTATACGATACACCCAAACAATCATTGCGAGGATTTAATGATTCCTAAGAGCAGATTCTTAACTATTTTCGGTCATTTTTTTTTATTTGGTAATAGTAATAAAGATAATAACAAATAGAATAGAAATAAATTAATGGCTTGAATCATGTATCAACGGCTAATATCTGTTAGAGGTAGAAAAGAAGGTTCCATCGGAACAATTATTTATTTCTATTTCAGGGTACCTCGTCTCTTTTTTTTTTTTTAAAAAAAAAGAGAGGAAGTGTGGGGAGAGAAATGACAAGAAGATATTGGAACATCAATTTGGAAGAGATGATGGAAGCAGGAGTTCATTTTGGTCATGGTACTAGTAAATGGAATCCTAGAATGGCACCTTATATCTCTTCAAAGCGTAAAGGTATTCATATTATAAATCTTATTAGAACCGCTCGTTTTTTATCAGAAGCTTGTAATTTAGTTTTTGATGCAGCAAGTAGGGGAAAACAATTCTTAATTGTTGGTACCAAAAATAAAGCAGCTGATTCAGTAGCACGAGCTGCAATAAGGGCTCGTTGTCATTATGTTAATAATAAATGGCTCGGTGGTATGTTGACGAATTGGTATACTACGGAAACGATACTTCATAAGTTCAGGGACTTGAGAACGGAACAAAAGATAGAGAGACTCAACCGTCTTCCGAAACGAGATTCGGCTATGTTGAAGAGACAATTATCTCACTTGCAAACATATCTGGGCGGGATTAAATATATGATGGGATTACCAGATATTGTAATAATCGTTGATCAGCAAGAAGAATATACGGCTCTTCGAGAATGTATCATTTTGGGAATTCCAACGATTTGTTTAATCGATACAAATTGTGACCCCGATCTCGCAGATATTTCGATTCCAGCAAATGATGACGCTATAGCTTCAATCCGATTAATTCTTAACAAATTAGTATTTGCAATTTGTGAGGGTCGTTCTAGCTATATACGAAATACGTGATTAATAATAAGATAAATAAATTATTTTTGGAACTCCATTTTTGTAACTCCATGGATTTATGAAATCGGTTACGATTTTTTAATCGCGCAAAAGAGATACAAGTAACTTAGGGGTATTATGTGATTAGTTGATATCAAAAATATATAATTCAAGTAGGCAAGTCAAAAATAGATGGTTGAATCAAAATAATTCTTTTTTTTTAAGTTCTATTTCTTTCAGAGGGCAATATGAATGTTCTATTATGTTCTATCAACACACTAAAAGGGTTATACGATATATCTGGTGTGGAAGTTGGCCAACATTTGTATTGGCAAATAGGAGGTTTTCAAGTCCATGCCCAAGTACTTATTACTTCTTGGGTTGTAATTGCTATCTTATTAGGTTCAGCCATTATAGCTGTTCGTAATCCACAAACCATTCCTACTGACAGTCAGAATTTCTTCGAATATGTCCTTGAATTCATTCGAGACGTGAGCAAAACTCAGATTGGAGAAGAATACGGTCCATGGGTTTCCTTTATTGGAACTTTGTTTCTATTTATTTTTGTTTCGAATTGGTCAGGTGCTCTTTTACCTTGGAAAATCATACAGTTACCTCATGGGGAATTAGCCGCACCTACAAATGATATAAATACTACCGTTGCTTTAGCTTTACTCACGTCAGTAGCATATTTCTATGCGGGTCTTACCAAAAAAGGATTAGGTTATTTCGATAAATACATTCAACCAACTCCAATCCTTTTACCCATTAATATCTTAGAAGATTTTACAAAACCCTTATCACTTAGTTTTCGACTTTTCGGAAATATATTAGCTGATGAATTAGTAGTTGTTGTTCTTGTTTCTTTAGTACCTTCAGTGGTTCCTATACCTGTCATGTTACTTGGATTATTTACAAGCGGTATTCAAGCTCTTATTTTTGCAACTTTAGCTGCGGCTTATATAGGCGAATCCATGGAGGGTCATCATTGACTAGTTTTCGAAATAGGCTTTTTTTAGCTTAAGACTTACGCAATATATGCGCGGATCAAGATAATCTGCTTAGGGAACATAACATAATATATAAATCAATTATATAATAAAAATTATAACAAATTATATTATATAATATATTCTATAATATAAATAAGATATATACGATCTAGAGAGGAATAGTAAAAAAAGCTTAAGATCTTAGAGATATTAGGGAGTTGTAACAAACAGGGAAGTAAAAAAAAGGAAAGAGATCTAAAAGATCTTTTTCCTAAAATTCCAGTTAGGTCCATTTATACCCCCTCCAATGAATATTCTCTTTATATTGTTTTGTTCATTTAATTCCAATATTTAACATTATTAGCTATTAGTAATCATAATCTGAATAATGATTTGGATACTATTACTTATAGTATTATGGCGTGCTATTCTTTAAAAAGATGTTATTGTTATATAGAATGATGCCCATTCAAGTTGATTTCATCCAATTCAACGATTGACCAAAAGATGATTTTAATAAATAATAAATTACATTAACTTAGATCAATCAAATACTACTATTTCGATGTAATGATTCGATCTAAGGAATTTGTCCATGTAGATTGATTGTTCCCATGTAGTCGAATAAAAAAAGAAAAATCTATAAAAAAAAAGTTCAATTTATAAAAAAAAAAATGGATTAAGGAGATGCCGAACTAGATGTATGTAATCTAATTGCTATAAGACAACTCTTGTGAATCTTTCGAAGAATTATTCTAGAATCCGATTGAATGTAAGATATGAATAGTTGATTTACGTTATGGAAGAAACACATGTATATGTGATATTAGATATTAATTAGTTATATATGAAGTAAAAATATATCTAATTAATATAATATCTAATACTGTGAATTTAGATAGGGATTCCAATAGAAGTCCTTCCCTTTCGTTTGTAATTGTGAATGAAATATTTATTCAATGAATAAAGTGAATATTGAATGAATAAATAGATTTAATCAAGAAAAAAAAACTAAAAATTGGAATGGTTTTGAAAAAAGAAAGAAATGGAAGAAAAAAAGTCATATGGATTCAAAAAAATTATGTGACTAGAAACTAAAAAAGAAATATGGAAGTAGTTCTAATGATTCAATAATATTATTACTTCAATTCAGAGTTCTTAGTTCCTTCGACTGTATAGATCTTAGCGATGGAATAATTAAGTCATAATTTCTTTGTTGATCGTATCATTAACTATTTACTTATTTTGGTGTGAGGAACTTATCATGAATCCACTGATTTCTGCCGCTTCCGTTATTGCTGCTGGATTGGCCGTCGGTCTTGCTTCTATTGGACCTGGGGTTGGTCAAGGTACTGCTGCGGGCCAAGCTGTAGAAGGGATCGCGAGACAGCCCGAGGCGGAGGGAAAAATACGAGGTACTTTATTGCTTAGTTTGGCTTTTATGGAAGCTTTAACAATTTATGGACTGGTTGTAGCCTTAGCGCTTTTATTTGCGAATCCCTTTGTTTAATCCTATAACAATACCTATTTTTTCTTAGGTTATTTCCTTGGACTTACCACTCCCGCTTTTTCGAATTATATTAAGATTTCAGTCC